AGGATGAGAGAAAGAGAGAAAAAGAATATCAATGATATAGAAATCCAATATGTAAGGTCTATGAGTCATCTCATAAAAGACAGTGTAATAAAGCATCAATACTAATTGATTCATCCATAATGAAATATTAAATGAATCCTTCTTATAGAAGATAGAAGAAAAAAATCAAGAGCTTCGAGCCAATAAAGACTAAGAAGGTTGACTCAAGAATAAATTGAATTATGAGCTCCGTTGTAGAATTCTGACCTAACCATTAAGTACGAAGCGGTGGGAACGATGGAACCTGTGACTGCAAAAGATTTTATTGAACAAATGAATCTTACTGATTCACTAGTCGGGATGGCGAAATGAACCGGAAATCAATTCATCTATTCTAAGAAGTCACGAACAAGAAACGCTCACGTCCAGTTCTGTAGTAGAGATGGAATTCCGAAACAACCATCAACTATAACCCCAAAAGAACTAGATTCCGTAAACAACATAGAGGAAGAATGAAGGGAAGATCTTATCGAGGTAATCATATTTGTTTCGGTAAATATGCTCTTCAGGCACTTGAACCTGCTTGGATGACATCTAGACAAATCGAAGCAGGTCGACGAGCAATGACACGAAATGCACGCCGTGGTGGAAAACTATGGGTCCGTATATTTCCAGACAAACCAGTTACAGTAAGACCTGCTGAAACACGTATGGGTTCGGGGAAAGGATCCCCTGAATATTGGGTAGCTGTTGTTAAACCGGGGCGAATACTATATGAAATGGGTGGAGTAACCGAAAATAGAGCCAGAAGGGCTATTTTACTAGCAGCATCCAAAATGCCTATACGAACTCAATTTATTATTTCGGGATAAAAATGTGGAACCGACAGAAATGAGTCTTGGGGATGAAACAAAACCGCAGGTTTCCTTTTTTTGGACAAACAATATTTCTTTTATTTTCTTTATCCTTTGCGTTGGAAGAATAGACTCAAAAATTGATATGATTCAACATCAGACCCATTTAAATGTAGCGGATAACAGCGGGGCTCGAGAATTGATGTGTATTCGAATCATAGGAGCTAGTAATCGTCGCTATGCTTATATTGGTGACGTTATTGTTGCTGTGATCAAAGAAGCAGTCCCAAAAATGCGCCTAGAAAAATCAGAAGTAGTCAGAGCTGTAATTGTCCGTACCTGTAAAGAACTTAAACGCGACAACGGTATGATAATACGATATGATGACAATGCTGCAGTTGTGATTGATCAAAAAGGAAATCCAAAAGGAAGTCGAATTATTGGTGCAATCCCCGAGGAATTGAAAGAATTCAATTTTACTAAAATAGTTTCATTAGCTCCCGAAGTATTATAAAAAAAAATGAGATCGTAATATCTTTGGGGTATTTGAAAGAAATAGATTAAGAACTAGATTAATTCGTAGATTGTGTCTCACGCATATACCTTGAAAAATTCATATTCATAAACCAATAAAAAAAAGAAAAACATGTTAATTATATCAAGCACCAATAATTTTAGTTCATGATGGGTACAGACACTATTGCTGAGATAATAACCTCTATACGAAATGCTGATATGGCTAGAAAAAGAGTTGTTCGCATAGCATCTACTAATATTACCGAAAATATTGTTAAAATACTTTCCCGAGAAGGTTTTATCGAAAACGTCAGAAAACATCAAGAAAAAAACAAATACTTTTTGGTTGTAACCCTGCGACATAGAAGGAATAGGAAAAGACCCTATAGAAATTTTTTAAATTTAAAACGGATCAGTCGACCCAGTCTACGAATCTATTCTTACTCTCAAGAAATTCCTAGAATTTTAGGTGGGACGGGGATTGTAATTCTTTCTACTTCTCGAGGTATAATGACAGACCGGGAGGCTCGACTAGAAGGGATTGGCGGAGAAATTTTGTGTTATATATGGTAATAATTTTCATATAGGGAGGTAATTTAATATATGGGAATTGATCTTTTGACTATATGGGATACCTTATGGGCTACCGTGATCTTTTTATTCTATGGGATCAAAAACCTCTTCCAGAAAGAGGATGAGTTGTCTAATCTCGTTTCTCCTGCATTAGTTGATACTTCAAGGGGGTCTGGAATGACAGAACAAAAATGGATTCACGAAGGTTTAATTACTGAATCGCTTTCCAATGGGATGTTCCGGGTTCGGTTAGATAATGAAGATCTGGTTCTAGGTTATGTTTCAGGAAAGATGCGGCGTAATTTTATACAGATACTGCCAGGAGATAAAGTCAAAATTGAACTAAGTGGTTATGATTCAACCAGAGGACGTATAATTTTTCGACTCGACAACGACAATGAAAAGAAAAAGAAGAAGAAAAACAAGGATTCGAAAGATCAAAAATCGACTGATGGGGATAGTGGGGATTCGAAAGATTAGCTGGTTTTTATTCAATAGGATTCGAGATGCAAAATTTCAAGAAACTTATTTTCTACCAAGAAGTAGATTCAGAATTAAGATAAGGAATGACAAATATG